ATACTCTATTCGTAGAAATGACAAAAGGGATCCTTTGCTCTGATGTTTCACTCTATTCCTTTTTTCTTATAATTTTTTTGAAAAATTGAATATATTGACTGATTCAAAGTAGAAATCCATCGATTTTATGAATAATCCAATACGTGTGGATTTATCGGTATGAAACATCCTGCAAATCTTTTATTTACTAAAAAATAAAAAACAAATAAAAAACGAATGATAAAAAGAAATATTTTTTATTTTATTTTTATATTTATATATAGAAATATATAGAAAATAAAAAAAGGGATAAAATAAGAACTGTAATGCGATAATAAAGAAGTATTTAGATATACGTAAAGATTTAATCCGCTTTTCAGTCGGAACAAAACAAGAAAAGTCTTTTTTTGTTTGAATAATTTTACTAAGTTATAAGTTGAAGTGAATTGAATCATTGAAGAAGTTCTATTTGTTCAATGAATTACTCTCCCTTCACTTCCCCTTTTTTTGTTTCTGTTTGTCCATTACTGTTATGAATCTAAACAAAAAAAAGAAGTTAAGATATACCTGTAAAAGATAACTAGGGATAAGAATCCTTGGCGAACAGGAGAAAAAACACGATTCTTTCGATACAAGACGACACAAGAAAAATACCTTTCTTGTGTTGTCTTGTATCGAATATAAGATTAGGAAGACTAAAAAGACTTTATAGAAATCTTTTTTACTTTCATTTTTCCCGTCTTTGCCTTGTATTCTATTCCTTTGTATGCTTTTTTTCTATTATTAGGAATAGTATACAAGTAATGAGTTTCAGACATCTCACAAAAGAAAAAACAGTATAAAAAAATAAAAAAAAGTAAAAGGCTTACATAATTTTTGAATCATACAATACATAATTCTATCAATCGACAAGTTTAAGGAATCTCTAGATCTAGAAATTGATTTCGTACAACTGAACCTTTTCAAACTGTTTCTTTTTTAGAACCAAAAAGATTTGTGCCAAAATCACAGATGCCAAGAAGAACAAAAGGCCTTGGACTCGTAATGGATCTTGAAGCACTATTTCTGCGTCTCCCTGCCCAAACCCTCCTACATTTGGATTACTTGTTAATGGTTGATCAAGCTTGATGGATTCACCTTCTGAAACAAGAAGTTCTGGTCCTGGAGGTATAATATCAACCACTTGACGTCCATCTAATGCATCAATTATGGTTATTTCATACCCCCCCTTTTCTTTACGTACTATTCTGCTTACTATACCGGCTGATGTAGCATTATAAACTGTATTGTTACTCTTGCTACCATCAGGATAAATCTGACCCCTTCCTCTGTTCCCACCTACATATATAGGATATTTTAAGAAGTGAACGTCTTTTTTCGTAGCAGGGTCGGGAGAAAGAATGGGAAATACGATTTCACTATATTTCTGACCGGGAACAGGACCTATCACAAGAATATTTTTTTTATTAGGACGATAAGACTGAAAAGAAAGATTGCCCATCTTTTCTTTCATTTCGGGAGAAATACGATCGGGGGGGACTAATTCGAATCCCTCGGGTAAAATAAGAACAGCTCCCACATTTAAAGCTCCCTTTTTACCATTAGCAAGAACTTGTTTCAGTTGCATATCATAAGGAATTCGAACAACTGCTTCAAATACAGTATCAGGAAGTACAGCTTGCGGAACTTCAATATCCACGGGCTTATTAGCTAAATGGCAATTGGCACATACAATTCGACCAGTCGCTTCTCGTGGATTTTCATAACCCTGCTGCGCAAAAATGGGATATGCATTTGAAATAGATGCTCGAGTTATTACATATATCATGATCGATAAAGAAATGGATCGAGTCATCTGTTCTTTTACCCAAGAAAAAGTATTTCTATTTTGCATAGTCCAATCATAGATCCCGGAATTTCTACAATAAATTCGATAGGTAGCTAGTAGAATTCCCTATCCACAAGTTTGCCATTGTATTGATTGTACTGAATTCATTCATTGAAGGTAAGATATTTGATGAATCTATACTTAACTTAGATTAGACTTCTTAATGAAACTTATTAGACCTTTAATTAGTATAAAAGAGTTAAGCTGGGGGCCATGTATATGCGTATATTTTGGTGTACTTTTGGTGTACAAATAGTTTATAGTTTATATTAATACTTAAATTCTTAATACTTATTCTTAATACTTAATATATATTATATATAAATTAATAAATTATTATTATATTATAATTTTATAATTAATAATTATTATATTTTTTTTATTCTTTATGCGTCCTCCTGGTTTTTTTATTTGTATTTGTATTTGAGATGTATAATGTATGTGAACTGCTGCCTCAACGGAACGGTAAAATAGAATATAGCATCCTTTGTCGGAATGAACATTTTTAAGAAGCTGCAGTTGTCTTAAAAAGATAATTAGTAAGTTCTTCTCTCATGCTGAGATTTCTTCTTCAGTTCATTTCATTCAATTGGTACTCGCAAGAAATAGGCCAATTCGGCAGCTTTTTGTTCAATTTCTCGTGGATTAAAATTATCATCAGTACGAGTCAAGGGAATGGCTCCTTGACCCCGGATTTCCATATAAAGGACACGACGAGTAAAAAGACCCTCTCCCACCTCTATTCTGATTGATTGGATATCTTTCAGAAAAAAACGAAGGAAGATGCGACGATTTTTTCCAGGGAATCCCCAACGAAAAAAGCACATTATCCCTTCTTTTCTATCGAATCGGTCATAACCACTACCTAAATTCCATGAAATTGTGCACCACAAATAAGAACTAATGAATAGACCTGCGATCCCATAGAAAGACATCACGATCCCTTGTGGGAAAAAAACAATTTCCTGAGAAGGAAATACGGATATCAGATTCCTACCAAGATAACTGGAAGTTCCAACCACTAAGAATCCTAGTGAACCTAAAAAAAGGATACAGGCCCAGCAAAAATTACTTGTTTTTCGAGACCCCGTTATAAGTTCTATCCATATATGTTCTGATCGCCAATTCATACTATACTAGATCCAGTTGCATTCGATTAGAATTGATAAAATAACCCAAATAGATTTGACTTTTCTTGCTTGATTCCGAAATAACTTCCATCAACTAGCAGTATTCTGACATGAACCATTAGGAATAATTGGTTAGATACATTGAGTTTCTATTTCAAAGATTTTAAAAAAATATTTGCTGATCATTTTGAATTTAATTGATATTGATTAAGCTATAACCGCATATACATACATTAATGCATATATTATGCATCAGTATACATAACAATTTTTCCGTTTGTTTTCGGAAAGGCCGCATATCATATATCCTACCATATTACACTAAAAAAGTATTTGTATGATGATCCAGCGTTGAAATAAATTGATGAGATTTGGTCCCATCATTTTTAGACAATCTTATTTCTTTGGACATAAAGAGATAAAGAAGCCATTGCGATTGCCGGAAAGACTAGGCCCACTAAAGGAACCAAAATAGAGGGAAAGTTAAAATCTATCATAGAACGGGTACCTCGATTTCATATTTGTACCTATTATAATTATAAAGATATCTTATGATACGTCTACCTATTATAAAAAATATGAATATAATCTTAATATTCTTAATATTAAAGTACTTAATAATAAAAATAAATAAGTACAAGGAATGTAGAACTAAATGAAGTTTACCTATTCCTCTTTCTACACGAATATGTATGACAGTCCACTTTCATAAATTTTATTCTTCTTTTCCCATCCTTAATTTTATTTATATCTTTTCTTTCAAAAAACCTTTGTTTGTTTTGAAAGAAAAGAATTTTTTATGAATTCGCGACTTTAACCAATCTTATCCAACAAACAAAACAGGGATTCCTAGTGAAAAACAGGGGTTCTCGGTAAATAGAAATAATTTATATTCTATATTCTTATTATTCTTTATTATCATTCTATATTCATTCTTATATTCTTCTTAGTTTGATTATTTGATTATATATTCTATATTTGAATTTGATTTGTTTTTATATTTTATTTTTTTTTCTATATTTTTTTATATATTTTTCGTTGTTCTATAATATGAATATGTCATAAAGTAGGGATAAATTTTTTTTGATTTACCCGATTTCTCAGAAGGAGAAAGAAACTCTTTTTTATCTTGTCGATAGAAAGATGCTTATTCCTAATCAGGAAGGGGGGTAGAATAAAAAAATGGATTCGGGTAAAAAAGTAATTATCCAAAACTTCTGACTCTTACTACACTTATAACTGATGTCCCAAAAGAAAACACCATCTTCCTAGTTTGGTTTTTTTGATTACAATAAACTAAATGCTTATTCGCTACAAATCAAAATAACTGAACCTAGTGCTATACTTCCATTTTAAAATGAAGAATTTCAACCCCTTTTTAATTTTAAATTAAAATATTTTTTTTTTTTAATCTTGATTCAAGGGAAGGAAACCCTGTAGTTGAAATAACTCACTGAGAACACCTTTTAAAAGATTACGTGGTACGATTGGGTCGAATAAGCCCTTATCGAATAAATACTCAGCCTCTTGTGAACCGTCAGGTACTGTCTTTTTCAATGTTTGTTCAATTACTCTTTTGCCCGCAAACGCAATATAGGCATTAGGTTCAGCAATAATGATATCTCCCAACATACCAAAACTTGCTGTAACTCCGCCAGTTGTAGGAGATGTAAGGATTGATACATAGAATAACTTTTTATTTGATTGATAATCATATGAAGCAGAAGATATTTTAGCCATTTGCATCAAGCTCAAACTCCCTTCTTGCATGCGTGCTCCTCCAGAAGCACACACAATAATGACAGGTAGAGATCGATTAATAGCATACTCGATCAAACGGGTTATTTTCTCACCTACTACAGATCCCATACTACCTCCCATAAACTGAAAATCCATAACTCCAATTGCTATGGGAATACTATTTAGTTGACCTATGCCCGTTTGAACAGCTTCAGTTAAACCCGTTTTTTTTTTATAAAAAAAGATGCGATCTGTATAAGGTT